CCGTTTTAGGGATTGGCGACTTACCCCCATTCAGTGACTTTGGCACTGGGCGTTCTCAAAAAGGGTACTCTCGGGTCGGGTGAATTAGAGAATAGACAGACGTCTGTTGGCATTCCAGCCTTCCTTCTCCTTTCAGGGCCTATCCGAAAGATATTGGTCGTGAATATCTGAATAGGACGAACCCGCCTCCGTGGATATCTTTGCTTCGGAACAAAACAATTAGAATTAGGCTCGGTCAACTGGAATGTGTATTATCCATATGGGAGATCTTCCAATTGAGAAGATCCATCGACCTGAGACGAAGAGAAAGGTCTATCTATTTTCTTTAGTTCTTCAATGAAACCAATAACGAATCATTGGTTTCATTGAAGAAATTGAAGAAATTGTTTGATGTAGCGAGTAATAGGCTCTTTCGCCGTTCAAGAATTCTTGTTTAGGCAGTTCATATCATCCACACATAGTGATCTAAGATTTCAATTCTTCCATGTTTCAGCAGTAGCATATTGTTCCATGGAGCTAAGGCCAAAAAGATGGAAGAAACAAGTGTTTCCGCGACTCTACCATCCGGCCAATTCTGTTCCACTGAATCCCCCTTTCATGGGGCATGGGCACATATCTTTATGGCTAAGGAATGGGGAATCTTTCTCCTGTTACATGAATCAAATGTTTCATTTCATCCGGGAAAAGCCATCTCTTTCTCAACAATGTCTTTGTCATTTGATCCAATAGCGTTCCGTTAGATAGGAACAGATTTGATAAATACTGATAACTCTCGGATAGAGTATTAGAACGGAAAGATCCATTAGATAATGAACTATTGGTTCTAAACCATCTCTGGCGATGAATCAACAATTCGAAGTGCTTTTCTTGCGTATTCTTGATGAACCAACGTTTATATATAGATGTAGAAGAATTTGTTTGGGAAGCAATAAACTCCTTTGACATCTCTTCATCTGCAAAGAATTCTCGACGTGAAAACACAGAGACAAAGGGCTGATCTTTGAATAGGGAAAAGAATGGATCCGCAGGGTCCCAAATGAATTGGCTTATTCGAAAAAAGCCTTGTTCTTTGGAAGATCTATCTCGTGTCTGGTACTGCATGGTTCCACTCTGCAAGAACTCCGAATCATTCTCTTGAAGCTCATCCTCTTTATGAGAAATGATCCGTTTGCCCCGAAATGACCCAGTCCAATAGGGAAATCCCAATTCAGTGGGCCTTTCGATACAATCAAATAGATTGCCACAAGGGCGCCATATTCTAGGAGCCCAAACTATGTGATTGAAGAAATCCTCCTCTATCTGTTGCGGATCGAGGGCCCCTTCTTCAAACCCCGATTCGTATTTTTCATATAGAAATCTCTGATCAACGATAGAACAAGATCCCTTTTGCATCATATCTAACTGATTCCTTGGTTCGGACCGAAGAAGTAATGTCACTCGATTCTTATCAAACTGACTGCAATCTTTTTCTGTCCGTGAGGATCCCGCCAGAGCCAGAGCGCCTTCTACTTCTACTACTTCTAATAGTAATAATAGTAATAGGCCATGAACTAGATCAGAATCATTCTCAACGAATCCATAAGAAGTGATCCAATTCTTTTCATTGGGTCTGGATGAAGACCAAAGATCTTGAGCGACCGATCCGGCAGAACAACTCAAAAGATAAAGAAGTATCGTGAATTTCTTCATGCTCGTTCCAAGTTCGAAGTACCATTTGTACAAATAAGAATCCCCTCCCTTACTTGATTTCTTCTTCATATAGATAGATATAGGATCTATGGGGCAATTACTTAGAAGTACATTTTGTGCAACAGCCCTTCCTATCTGATAGAAAAGGATCCCATGATCCTGAACCGATCTTATATGGGATCGAAAATCCCAAGTTTTTCTATGAAGAGCTGATCTAATTGTATTAGTTTCTATAATGGATTTCTTCTGTGTAATACTAATTGATAGGGCCTCGTTGATAAGTGCTACAAGATCTCGCGCATTGGAACCCATGGTTATGGACCCGAATCCGTTAGTATGGAACATCCTCTTTTCCAAGTGAAATCCCCTAGTATATGAAAGAATGAAAAAGTGCTTTCGTTGTTGTGGAAGAAGAAGCCTTCGTATCTTAATGCATGTATTGAATTTATTCGGAGCTATTAGAGCGGGATCCACTTTTTGGGGAATATGAGTCGAAGCAATAAAAAGAATCTTTCCAGTGGAACATCTTTCACAATCCCTGGAGAGATAGTTCTCTAATAGACCGAGGGATAAGTAATTCGACTCATTCACATGCAGATCATGAATGTTTGGAATCCATATTATGCAAGGAGACATTGCTTTTGCTAATTCGAATTGAAGGGTGATATCAATATCAAATTGGTCTCTTTTTGGCGTCATATACGTCATATACGTCATATACGTCATATACATAGTTAGCATTAGCAGCTTCGTATCAATATCAAGGTCATCCTCACTATCATCAATATTGATATCGTCACTATAATCAATA